TTTATCTTTTCTCCCACCTTCAGAAGAATGAAACATAGGTATGGTATTTCCCATATCGTTAGAATTTTCTGAAAGGTAACTATCTCGCTTTCATATATGAAATTCATATAGAATTTTGGAAAAAGACTTTCTTCTATTTCTTCTATAATATATAAAATATATAAGACTCAGAAAAAAGACTTACTATCTTTGGGATCTGATGCTACACCGCTGCTCAATACCTTAGTGGATCAACTCTATTACATAAGTTGATTCCTAATTTTTATCTCATCTCATGAGATAAATAAGCAGTTCTTATTGTATTAACTGAGAACCTTGCTAATGGATCTTTACGGTGCTTCTTCTATCAATTTGATCCTTTATCCATAGAAAGAGTATATAGGCCTCATATTTGGTATTTATTTTGTTCCCGTGAAATCCCTTTCTTTGCTACAGCTTATAAAAATCGTTGCTTTAGACGATGCCTATGTAGAAAGCCTATTTTTTTTCTAGTATTTCTATTTTATTTACTAGCCGATTTTATCCTTTTTTCTTTCTTTCTATAGTGGAGATAGTCGCACGTAATGACAGATCACGGCCATATTATTAAAAGCTTGTGGTAAGAATGGATTGCGTTCTAGGGCCCGAAAATAATATTCTAAAGCCTTTGTATGCTCTCCATTACTTGTGTGTATAAGGCCTATGTTATAGAGTATATAACTTCGATCATAAGGATCAATTTCTGGTCGCGTAGCTTCATAATAATTTTGTAAAGCTTCCGCATAATTTCCTTCAGATTGAGCCGACATCCGTTACGGTCGTCATTCTATTCAAAGAATCCCCGTTCCAGAACCGTACGTGAGATTTTCATCTCATACGGCTCCTCCTTTCTGTGCATAGTACTAAAAGGAATAATCCGTGGGATCAATAAATCAAAATATCCTTTTTTTATGAACTGATAGGGGCTGGTATTTTTACAAGAAATCTCTAGCCATCCTTCCTGCAAGAGGTTTTTTATTAACAACAATCAAATCATCTAAGTATTAGATAGAAATGGTAACTCCAACAATTTCTTTGTCCCTAACACCCCCATTTTCAGGAATTAGTCACTTCAACGATCTTCGATGGTTATACGGGTATCCAAAATACAAACGAGATGGATGTTTGTTGTCCCAACCATTTTTCTTAGTCCCGATACCGATAAGTAAAAGGGGTCATTTATAACAAAGTTTTTGCGTTGTTGATTTCTAAGTGTAGTGCTTCTTCCCCTATGCCACCCATTAGTACTACTAATGTAGACTAGGATTGACCTGCAATTGCAATATCTATAGGTGTAACCTTTCGCTCAATACTAAAATCAACGATTGAAGCATCTGAGGCCGCATCAATCGAGGATACACGACAGAAGGCGTTGTTCTATCTCCAAGCTTAACTTCACCTTCACCAAGCGTAGGTTTATTTCCATAATTTTTTTCTTTCTATTTTGAACCCCGAAACATGTCTCTTTATAGTAAGACTGATAGCTAAAAAAAGAAAAAAAAAAGAATCAAATCGCACCATCTCTGTAATAGCTAAATGCTTCTTTTTCTCCTGAAGTTGTCGGAATTATTCGTAATAAGATATTGGCTACAATTGAAAAGGTCTTATCAATAAAATTTCCATTTATCCGAGATCTAGGCATAATTAGCAACCCATTCTACAATTCTTCTCATTTACCTTGAGGAAAATGATCTAACAAACAAAGGAATTGTACAGTACGAAATAACATAAAAAGAGACTAATTCTAAAAAAATATAGCCTTTCCACTCAAATTGTGCCCTTTCACAGGAAGAGATAAGAAATAGTTGAATATGATTGGATTTCATCCAAATTTTGTAGTATCTCACTGAAGGGAACTATTACCCATTTCATTTAACTAAGTCTAAGAATCAAGGGCTTTATGTTTCTACACTACAGATTCTGAGAACTCAAGAAGTTTTGATTTGATCATGATTCAAAGAGAAAAAAGAAAATATTCTATAATTAGAATAAAGTCACCATCATTGTTTGTTTTTATAATGTGTCTACACTATACAGTCGAAATAGAAAAACTTATGGAACAATTCTTCCATTTGTCTTATGGAACAATTCATCCATTTGTAATAGATCCATGGGGTAGGTAATTAGAGGAGTTGCCGTTTAGAAATCAGGGATTGGAAAAGCATTTTTTATTCCTTTCCTATAGAACCATAGTCTAAATGTAACCATAGTATAAAATAGAGATCCTTCAGTCAGTTGATTTATTCTAAGTTAAGTCATTGGTCTTATTCAGTCTAATATAAATAAAAATAAGAAAAGATCGTCGTCTTACTAAATCTTAATGTAATGGATATCTTCTTTTTCCTTAATCCTTAACAAGAAAAAATGGATTCTTTTACCTATTGAATTGAATATTTTTTCCTATTTTGGGAAAAGTTTTATATTTCCATTAGAATAAATTTGTTGTACCTGTACTGCAAGAATAGGAATTACTCGCTATTCACTCGGTTTATGGTCAATAATAAGATTATGTTATGTAGGAGAGATGGCCGAGTGGTTGAAGGCGTAGCATTGGAACTGCTATGTAGGCTTTTGTTTACCGAGGGTTCGAATCCCTCTCTTTCCGTTTCTGTACCTTCACCTAATTCACCAAGGCTACTTAATACAATGTATCAAATAACAATTTATACCATTATTTTATTCTATAAGACTTATACCCTTCTTTGAGAGAGATTTTATATTCCTAATTACTGTGGTATAAAAATACCGAAAAGGGCGAAAAAGGAATGAGAATTAGATATTTTTATATCTGCGAAAAGGGGGCAAAATTGTCCGAACCTTTCCTTGTTATTTTTGTTAGGTCAAGTCTGACGAGAATAATATTCTACAACTAATAGCTCATTTATTTTCAAACCGATCCACTTACTATCTATTATTTGGTTTACTAGTCCTTTATTATGGACTGAGTCAATAGTCAAATGTTTTGGCACCTCCTCATGGGGGGATGAAGCAATATTATTTTGAATCAGAACTTTTGATCTTTGCTTATCCTTTGTTGCAATAACATCCTGGGGTTTGCAACGATAACTTGGTATATCTACTATACGACCATTAACTAAAATATGTCTATGGTTAACTAATTGCCTCGCTCCTGGAATGGTCGAAGCCATGCCCAATCGAAAAAGGATGTTATCCAAACGCATCTCAAGTAGTTGTAGTAAAACTTGACCTGTTGATCCTTTTGCTTTTCCAGCGATATGCACATATCTAAGTAATTGTCGCTCTGTCAAACCATAATGAAAGCGCAATTTCTGTTTTTCTTCTAGACGAATACGATATTGTGATCTTTTACCAGAACGCAATTGGTTTTTAAGATCACTTCCGGATTTAGGTCTTTTACTAGTTAGTCCTGGTAAAGCCCCCAGACGGCGTATTTTTTTGAAACGAGGTCCTCGGTAACGAGACATAAAAACTCCTTTTTTTATTGAAATTTCAGTTTACAGAAAAAATCTAAATTAAGGCTGAACTAAAGGATAAACAAAGCAAAGAAAAATCTACGTAAGTATTAGAAACAAGAATGAAACGGATTGTATCCATATCCATATTTTTTTATATGTTTTATTAGATATTTTATATTATATTTTATTTTCATTTTATAGTTATAGATAGATATCCATATAGATACATATATATAGATAGACATACGAGGTTAAAGCTACGTTTTAGGATTTGTTCTATACTATAGTTGTTTGATAGAGGTCTAATTACTCTCATTTTTTATTCATAGTTGGAAGTTACTGTGGCATAACATAATAAATGAGCAACTCAACATTTGAAGAAAGCAAAAAGAGAGCAGTATTTTCAAAATTTCTTGATCTCAAGGGGATATCATCAATCATGGAAAAAAAGAAGATAATAAATAGGGAAAAAGCCAGCTATCGGAGTCGAACCGATGACCATCGCATTACAAATGCGATGCTCTAACCTCTGAGCTAAGCGGGCTCACATAACAGAAAAATATAATGTATAGGAATTAAGGAAATAGCGAGGATCCTCACTATTAGCATAGCAATTCATTTTAGTTTTTTCTTATCTTCATTTCATACTTATTGTATATTCCATAGATTATATATATATATAGGCATAACATACTATGTTCTAGTATTATAGTACATTTTATGTACTCTAATAGTATATAGTATATAGTTGTATAGTCATTCATTAACATTCATTAACATTAATTAATATATATATATATTACTCAACTAAATTCTAATTACAAAAAAACTAACTATATTAGTTAACTATTATATATTTTATATATATTTTAATTATTAATAAATTATATTTAAATATAATTAAAATTTATATTACATATTATATATATAATATTATATATAAATAGTTATCAACTATAAATGGTTATCGAAATGTATTGAATACAATATGAATTTATGAATTGAATAAAAAAGTTTTGATTTAATTTTTAATTAGAAAAATACAAAAAAATCCAATTAGAACAATTATAGTTATACCATATTATTATTATATATTATTTTATTAGCCCTATAGCGGATCTATTCTAAGAAAAAAGATAAGGATAAAGAGACAATCCAGATCATAATCTGAGAGTCTTCTGGTTTCATTCGTAAACCAAGGAAATAGGACAAAAAGAGAGAAGAATAAATATCGACCGTTCCAGTATTCCAAATCCCGCTGGAAAAATCAAGTGGGTAGAGACATAGATATAGGGATATATCTTATCCCTATTGAATTGCAGATACATCAATGATAGAATCAATTTCGATTGGATATCGGATGGATATGGGTCATTTGATAAGATTAAAAAGAGAGAGGATATGTAAAAAATAGCAGTAAATACTTTTTCGCTATAGAAATCAGTATCTAATTAATTCAACATTTCTATTTCTAAAATAAATGAAATATAAATAAAAGAAAAGAAGTGGAGGGGATCACAATAGAATTCCGGTCTCAAATCAAAA